CCAATTGTATATTACATTTATTATTCGGTCCAAGAAAAGTCTCTTAGGACCTATTTTAACAAATGAATTAATTAATTCTAAATTCTGAAAAGATGAATAAACAGACCCATATAAAAGAGACGCTATGAATATTCCGAAATAGGCTATACTGACTGAATAAATTGCATTTGTCACAAATTCATACCAATCCACAGAATAGTTCGAATTTTGATGTAAAAGGTTTATCGATGGGATTAACCATTTCGATAATATATCCAAAACCATTCCTACTTGATCGAAAGGAATTCCTATGGATCCAACAAACAAAGTAAATAGGACCAATACAAGTAGAGAAAATAGCATAGTATTGTCCGATTCACAGGGATACATGGAAGTGTCTTTATTGTCAAAATGAGTACTAAAGGATCGCATCAGATTTCGTATATTCCCATCAATTTGATATATCTTCTTCGAAAAAAGGGAAACCTTTTTATTATTATTCATTACTGAGAAAAGTACATTTTTGTTAACTGGTTTCGGTCCTTCTTTTCCCCATATAGATATTGAAGAGAACGAGCTATTTTTAGTGCCACTGTAATTTTGAAACCGAACGTGTAAATGCCCCTCAAAAGTAAGTAAATACATCCGAAACATATAAAATGCAGTTAATCCTGCTGTGGAACAGGCTATTATCGCGAAAATCGGTGAATACAACCAACTATCATTAAGAATTTCATCTTTGGACCAAAAACAAGCAAGAGGTGGAATACCACAAAGAGAAAGTGTACCTAATAAAAAAGTAGTTTTTGTAATTGGCACATATTTGGTTAAACCACCCATAAGAACCATGTTCTGACTTTTATCGGGAGAATATCCAACAATGGGTTCCATTGAATGAATAATCGATCCGGATCCTAAAAACAATAATGCTTTCGAATAGGCATGAGTGATTAAATGGAATAAAGCAGCTCGATAAGAACCTATCCCTGGAGCTAACATAATATAACCCAATTGAGACATTGTAGAATAGGCTAAACTTCTCTTAATGTCTTTTTGAGCAAGAGCTAAAGTAGCTCCTAATAGTACCGTTATTATACCTAGCAAAGAAATGAGATTCATTATGTAAGGTATGACTGTGAAAAGGGGAAGAAGCCGAGCGACAAGAAAAATTCCCGCTGCTACCATAGTAGCAGCATGTATAAGAGCCGAAATAGGAGTGGGCCCCTCCATGGCATCAGGTAACCATACATGAAGGGGAAATTGTGCGGATTTAGCAACTGCACCAAGGAATAATAGGGAGGCACACAGAGTAGCAAATAAAGAATTGACCCCATTATTATGGATCAAGTTATTGAAGATTTCGAACAAATCCCGAAATTCCAAACTACCTGTTATCCAATAAAAACCTAAGATTCCTAATAATAAACCAAAATCCCCTACACGATTAGTTACAAACGCTTTTTGACAAGCATTGGCTGCAATTGGTCGTGTGAACCAAAAACCTATTAATAGATACGAACACATTCCCACCAGTTCCCAAAAAATATGAATTTGTATCAAATTGGAACTAGTAACTAATCCCAACATAGAAGTATTGGAAAAACTCATATAAGCAAAAAATCTCAAATATCCTTGATCATGAGACATATAATTGTCACTATAAATAAGAACCATGATTCCAACAGTAGTGATTAGTATTGACATAATAGAAGTAAGTGGGTCGATCAAGTGGCCGAACTCTAAAGAAAAATCATTATTGATGGTCCAAGAACATAGAAATTGATAGATAGAACTGCCATTGATTTGCTGAATAGACAGATCGGCCGAAAAAACCATAACTATACTTAGCAATGAAACACTAGGAAAAGCCCACATACGACGAAGATTTTTTGTTGCAGTCGGAACAAGCAGAAGTCCCCATCCTATTGACATAGTAACTGGAAGTGGAACGAAAGGTATGATCCATGCATATTGATATGTATGTTCCATAAGAAAATCAAACTTTTTTTATTCTTATTAATTGTTTCCGATTCACCAGCTCTTCTCTCTTTCGGAAGTCAAATAAATAAATAAAAATCAAGATAGAAAAGAACTCAAATAGGATTTTGAATTCTTAATTATTCCGATTCTTTCCCAAATATCGTATTGAATAAAAAGAAATTTAAATCAAGAAGTTACAATTGTTCAAATGACCAAGTCACTGGTTAAAACTGACCATTTAGTTATTAACTAAGATATTTATTAAGATAAAGAAAGAATATGAGATTTTCAATCATTCCACTATTACGGCGATTGATATCCATATAGTAAATAGTAAGGAAAAGGAATGACACCAAAAAAGGGTAAAAGTACTCTATTGGGATATGGATCATAGAATCCGCCAATAACTCGACCCAATAAAATACTAGTTATTTTAGTTAGTTTATTCGGAGTCATTAATTAATTCATTGTAGAACTGATTGATTGGCTTCTATTCCAATAAAATAAACTTATGTTTATAGGAAATCCTATGATACTCGTCACTTCGCATAGAACTGAAATAAGAGATTACTAAAATTACCTTTCTCAAGTAATGTATTGTTTAACAGATTAACTACCAATCTCATTTTCATTTAAATTATGAGTACTCTATCCTCGAGCTTGGTCAATTAATAGAAAAATTTTAAATTATTATTTTCTTAAATTAGGTAAGGATTCTTAAGCTTTTCGATTTATTCAATGTAAGACAACGAGATATAAATAGACTGAGATTGAGATATGAATTGGAACCCTTTTTGATTCTTATCAACAACAACCGGTTCGATTTCTATGGTAGCGGACCTCATAGACATAGATCGGAATGAAGATATGAAGGTACAAATTAGTACGAATTCTTCTTTCTTCGGGCATTGTATGTAATAGAGATGTGGAACAAAAAAAAATTCCTTTGAAAATCACATCGTTTTTCTTTTTTCTATTTCTTTTTTTATCCCTAGTGTACTCTATGTGATGCACACGTATCTATATTTTTGTATGTTATGAAGGAAGTATCCGCTATGGAATAAATATAGATAATGAATAGCAAGAACGATCCATTTTGAACAATACATGTCTTTCACATCCAACTATAAAAGTAACTTCTTTATTTTAAAATGGCGGTTCCAAAGAAACGTACTTCTATCTCAAAAAAGCGTATTCGTAGAAATATTTGGAAGAAAAAGGGATATTGGGCGGCGGTAAAAGCTTTATCTTTAGCTAAATCTATTTCTACCGGGCATTCAAAAAGTTTTTTTGTGCGACAAACAAGTAATAAAGCCTTGGAATAATCTGAATCGACATGACTCGATGAATTGGATGATTTATAAGATGAATAATTCACATTAACTAATGTTTTGAACTCATCTATATGAGATAGAACTGAACCGGCTGTTGTGGTATGTAGAATAAGAATTATTCTGTCTATTGGGTTCTAAGAACGGTACTATTTCTTTTTTGTTGTTGTTTTTCAAACAACAACAAAAAAGAAATAGTTAAACACAAAATACAAGGTTTCACTTTTCATTATAGTAGATTTTGATAATTCGCGAGATGGGGGTTGTTATTTCCCCCCCCCACCCCCCCAAAAAAATCTTTTTTTTAGGAAGAAGTTTCTTTTTTTAGGAAGAAGTTTATTCGATTATGTATCTCCAATAGTTATACATCATTAAGATTTTTGGAAGATCTGAAACAAGTATGAACGACAGTAGTAAAAATGAATGGATCCTTGAAACTAATTGATTGAAATATATATTTTAAGACTTTGCTTTGTAACTCTCCGAATCACTACATAGATTCCCTCTTGTTTCGACCCAATCAATAAAAACTCCCCGGATCCCCTTTAGGTCGATATTTATGTACGAAGAATAATTCAATCTTCCTTAATCCAAAATAGATCCTATGTTTGGACCGTAGGATCGATCAATCTATTTTATATAGAATATACTTTATTTATAAGTAAAGTACATAGCGTAGAATTCCAATAGAGATTGAAACTCTTTTGTTTTATGTGCAGCCCAATACCTAATTGGTTCGGTAAATCCTCACACGAATTATGTATACAATGAGGATCCCAACCATTAATACAGTTTTGATACCAAACTATCTAAATATTTATAGAAATCCCTTGGATGTAGTTATCCAATTGTGATACATAAAAAATCCTATTTATTTTCTTTTGTTCAGTGAAAAATGAATCTTTTTTCATTTCCGATCCATGAAATCAGATAAATGAGAAATGAATCATCAAAAAATGATATAAAAAAGGGACAATTCTTAGTTCTAGACCTCAACTGAGGACATAACCATCTAGTTCCAACTGTTCCAGAAGAACTTATACTACGCGAAAGCCTGTTGTTAAAAATGACACCATACCGGGATACTAAGGATTATTGAAGTTCAAATATTCATTTGAACGAGTCTTTATTCATCGATTCTAACGTTTCCTAAAATATATTGCATTGAATCTTTCAATCTCGACGATTGAACATCATATGGGCTATTATTATTTCGATCAAGCCGCCATGGTGAAATCGGTAGACACGCTGCTCTTAGGAAGCAGTGCTAGAGCATCTCGGTTCGAGTCCGAGTGGCGGCATCCTCTAAAAAGGACACATTAGATCCTATAATGAATTTAATTCGGAATTTACATTCCGTAATTGAGGGACCCCTCTTTTTTTAATGATTTTTTTTTATGATATTTGCGACTTTAGAACATATATTCACTCACATCTCTTTTTCGATCATTTCAATTGTCATTACGATTTATTTGGTGACTTTATTAGTCCATGAAATCGTAGGACTATGTGATCCGTCAGAAAAAGGCATGATAGCCACTTTTTTCTGTATAACAGGATTATTAGTTACTCGTTGGATTTATTCGAGACATTTCCCGTTAAGTGATTTATATGAATCATTAATGTTCCTTTCATGGAGTTTCTCCATTATTCATATGGTTCCTAAAATAGGGAACCATAAAAATGATTTAAGCGCAATAACCGCGCCAA